CTATTCTATTTTTTCTGTAAAATTTTTGACCTAACAAAACAAGAACAGAACCACGCTCTGTAGGATTTGAACCTACGACATTGGGTTTTGGAGACCCACGTTCTACCGAACTGAACTAAGAGCGCTTTTTTATCACAAAAAACGACTGTATCTTTATTTTTTTTTAACTCTATTAATTACAATCTTGAATGCATATATTATCATATATAATATGATATAGATATAAATGAAAGATTAGGTATGCCCACTTCACTTTTACTCGATTTCAATAGATCCCTCGTTATTGCTCATAGACGAAGTAAAGTAAGAGGTAGGGATGACAGGATTTGAACCCGTGACATTTTGTACCCAAAACAAACGCGCTACCAAGCTGCGCTACATCCCTTGCAATTGGTCTACAATCAATTGGTCTACAATGTCATTGTAGAGAATCCCTGTCTTGTTTTCCACAGATTTATACAGATTTATTTCATTTTATTTTCTCTGTTGAGATACACTCGCCATTTCTTCTTTGTTTTGGTCTCATATCAGATAACATATAAAAAGAATAACCTTACTGCTCAGGCGGGCGGAAAGGGACGGTTTTTTTTTCTTTTAGTTTTAAGAAAGGGAAAATTTTAGATATCAAATTTTTGTACATTTCAATTTGAATTAAGAATTCCGCGCACAAAACAAATGCAAATACTACATATACATCTGATCATATATGTATTACTATTATGTATTACAATAAACACTTGAATAAAGAAGGAGGATTAGAAATGCGAGATCTAAAAACATATCTATCTGTGGCGCCAGTAATAAGTACTCTATGGTTCGGATCCTTAGCAGGCCTATTGATAGAGATCAATCGTTTTTTCCCAGATGCGTTGACATTCCCCTTTTTTTCATTCTAGTTACTAACATGGGGGGGTGAAGAAGATTAAATAAATATCTGGAACTATTACCCCTCTTTTTTTTATAATTCAAAGAAGTTAGAAAAGAGAAAGAATAAAAGTGGATTTAACCTCAGTGAAATTTTGAACTCGGGACGGAGCTTCAAGTAAATTAACTTCAATTCTCTTTCTTAATTTAATTGAGGTGGAAATCTGGTTAGGTCAACAGTATCATACAAGATGCTTAAATAAACTACTGTACTGCGATTCTAAGTATTACTTATTTTCAGTATAATTGGTTACAACACAACATTTCATAATTTGTTTCGAGTGAGCAACTTTTCTTTTTTTGTTCCTGTCTTCCGCGCTTCAAATCGGAAAATAAAAGAGTTGAGTGAATAAAAAACCAAAAGGAGGTTCATGGCCAAGGGTAAAGATGTCCGAGTACGGGTTATTTTGGAATGTACTAGTTGTGTTCGAAACAATGTTAATAAGAAATCAACAGGTATTTCCAGATATATTACTCAAAAGAATCGACACAATACGTCTAGTCGATTAGAATTGAAAAAATTCTGTCCCTACTGTCATAGACATACAATTCACAGGGAGATAAAGAAATAAATGGCATCGATGACTTGCTTGTCACTTTATACTTTATAAAAAGGAAGATAAAAAATGACATATTAACATAATAGATAGATATTTTTATATTTCAATTATATACTTATAGTATTATATTATTATTATAATATGAGAATGTTATTATAATTATTTATATTATTATAAATTTATATTATATATATTTAAAATATTTAAATATTTAATTTATATATATATATATTGAAATATAAACAAGCAAAATTTCTTAATTCTAAATCATTATCATTTTTGATCCGATCAAACGAAAGAAGATTTTCAAAATAAGGAATAAACAAACCATGGATAAATCCAAGCGAATTTTTCTTAAGTCCAAGCGATCTTTTCGTCGGCGTTTGCCCCCGATCCAATCGGGGGATCATATTGATTATAGGAACATGAGTTTAATTAGTCGATTTATTAGTGAACAAGGAAAAATATTATCGAGACGGGTGAATAGATTAACTTTAAAACAACAACGATTAATTACTATTGCTATAAAACAAGCTCGTATTTTATCTCCATTACCCTTTCTTACTAATGAAAAAAAATTTGAAAAAAAGAGAGTTGGTCGTTAAAACGAAAGCGACAAGTCTTAGAATCCAAAAAAAACTAGGCTTACGTTTCAATTGAATAAAAAGTCCAATCCGAACTCAAACTGATGTTTTGTTCGAAAAATCCCAAAATATGGATTTTGGTGGCGTAAGCCAAAAGTGAATTAGGGAAGTTGGGGAAGAAGAATCAATCTTTTTTTATTAAATGTTTTTTTTGCTTCGTTTAACTACTTGATTATATTATCATCAATCGTATTTTAATTTCTATTCTACCTTCCCGGAATTCATTCTCTAAGGCCAAGGAATTCCATGTAAAACAGTAAAACATTTCGATGGATTCCTCCTAATCGCCTTATTTTATGTTTATGATGTCATTGGAAATCATATAAAGACAATTTCTATTTAATATAGCAAGTTGCGCAAGTATTTTACGATTAAGAAGCAACTTTCTCTTGTACAGATTGTTTATTAATCTATTATAACTAAAAGATATTGTATTCTCGCGAATTACGGCATTTATACGAATGACCCACAAACGACGCACATTCCTTTTTTGCTTATCTCTATCCCGATGGGACGAAACCAAAGCTCTGATTTTTTGTTGAATAATATTTCGAGTAAGTCTTGAATGAGCCCCGCGAAAGCTTGATGCGAATAAACGGATTTTTATTCTACGCTTTCGAGCTATATATCCTCGTTTAATTCTGGTCATTGAATACCCGAAACGTTGATGACTAACTGATTGATTTCCTTTCTTTCAGTTATTCTTTTCCCCTTTTCTATAATAACAAAACGGATTTTTCCAATGTATAAAATAATAATTCCAATGGTTTTTGCTACTCTAACCTTCCCAACCACGATTTTTTCTCTAGGCATTTCACCTCGAAATAATAAACTGTATTGATACTCGGTATCAAACAAAAACATAGTAAATAAGAATGAGTAGTAAGATAAAGAAATAGTGGGTTTCATCGTTTTTATGGTTAGTTCTTAAACGGCGAGGTCTTTTCTATACACCGGAGCCCCGTCTTTCATTTAATCAATGCTATTGTTAACTTGTACAGTTGACACTTTTTGGCTCTACCCGTTATTATCCAGTAATAGGTCTCTCACACCAAGATCTAGCTATACAGTAACGGTATTTAATTATGCGGATTGGCTGATTAGCTGACCCTTTTAGTCCGTCTGTTCTTACAAGAGTGGTGCCAGAACTTTTTTTGCTTTTTAATTTGAATATGATTATCCCCGCTTAACGGATAACAATTTACTGCCAATGGGGAATTTTTTCTCGTTTTGAAATCGAGAATTGAGGTGATTGAATTTGCACCAAGGGAAACCATAAATTTGATACACAATAGAAGGATAGAACTCTTTTTTAGATAAGGAAGGCTTTTTTTTTCATTTTATCCTATTCATCGGTACTGATCATGGGTAGTCGAAAGTTGTTTCCTTTCGTTTGTCCCAACCCCCAATCTGAACGAGTCGCACATACACCCTAGTACACGTTCCTCGGCGTTGAGGACATCCCCCAAGAGCGGGGGATTTTGTAACATTTCTGATTGGCTGTCTTGTGTTTCTAATAAGTTGTTTAATAGTTGGCATGGTAAATCGTATGCATAATGGGTTGGTTTAGATCGATCCTAACCAGATGATTATAAATGCTTTCTATATCTATTAAATTGATAAATATTCTATTACTTATTCTCTTAATTTGAATTAAGAGAATAAGTAATAGAATTACGAATATTAAATACCCCTAAGAAAAAAATCTCAAATCATGATTTGCGTGAAATTTCTGCTACTTTAATTATGATTATGCAACTGCTACAAGATCAACAATTCCATGAGCTTGGGCTTCTGTTGCTGACATAAAAGTATCCCTTTCCATGTCTTCGGATACAATCCATAAGGGTTTACCTGTTCTTTGTGCATAAACCTTTGTGAGGATTTCGCGCAGTTTCAGTAGTTCTTCCGCTTCCAGGACAAATTCTGCTACCTGTCCCTCAGAATAAGCAGCACTAGGTTGATGGATCATTACCCTGATGATATAAGATAATCAAAGGCTACTCTATCTTGCACGATAAGATAAATGACGGGATAAAGAATAATTAACAAAAAAAGATAGAATTAAATAACCGTACAGGCATTGTTTGGGCATTGCATACGGCTCCACAAGAAACTTAACTTTTTTAGTTGATCGAAGGAAAGTATAGAGCCTATCAGGCCTAGATCGGTAAATGATCCAATAACCACCCTTCTCTTGAGACTTGAGAGGAAATTAGTTAATAAAAAACAAATACTATGGTGGCTCCGTTGCTTTATTTCATCGATGATTTAGCAATCCCAAAGTTTCTTTTTTTTTTCAAATAAAAAAATAATATAATCTTATTTTTTGTTCGTACTTTTTCATAACATTAAGAACCTTTATGGTGTGAAAACAAAAAAGTTTGCAACGCTGAAATAAGGCTCCGACAGATTAAGATAAAATCGGAAATACCTTTAATATCTCATACTACTCTTTCGATAAATAATCTAATGTTAAAAAAAAATAAAGGAATTTCTTATATCGAATTCAAAATGCCATGCTATTATTACTTAATATATATTCATATTTTTTATGGCGAAGGCATAGTTTTGTTCTTTCAAATAAAAAACCCAATGGCGCCGAGCGTGAGGGAATGCTATACGTTTGGTGATTTTTCCTCCGACCAGGATAATAGATCCCATCGAAGCGGCTAATCCCATGCATACTGTTTGTATATCCGGTCGCACATATTGCATAGTATCATAAATAGCCATTCCGGGTATTACCCATCCGCCAGGAGAGTTTATAAACAAATATAAATCTTTGGTCTCGCTTTCTGCACTAAGATATAGCATAAGAGCGATAAGTTGATTCGAGATCGCGCTATCAACCATTTGGCCTAAAAAAAGTAATCTTTCTCGATAAAGTCGGTTGATTAGGATCAGATTCTACCCCTTAGGAACCGTACATGCATATTTTGATGCATACGGTTCAATAAAAATTTAGAAAAAAAGATCAATGTGTAGATTCCAGCCCTGCTTTGTGTGATAGTAAGTCCTTTCTAACTTCTCTTCTAACGAAAGGGTCCTTTCTTTCATTGTTTAAGAAAGATGAGTTTTGATCCGTTTATCTAAAAAATCTAAAAAAGAATTCATTAAACTTATCAAACTAACTTCTCATTGATGTATTCTTTCATCGGGATCCAATTTAATAAAAATCACGATGGCATTTTCTTGTTCCTGAATGGGCTTCTTAAATTCTCTTAGGTTTTGTGCTCTACTCCGAGTAAGGATCCGCCCCATTTTTATTTGCACATATAGGGCAAATTTCACCAATACCGCGTCTTTTTGCTCAAATTTTTTTTTTCAATTCCTTTCACGTCTTCCGTCAAATAGTTGACGCATCCGTTATATTATTTGAATTTGATTAATTATGATTAGCAGTTTTAAATTGCCTGCTCTTTATTTAAAAATTTTTAAATAGAATATGCTATAACTATAAGTAGTAATCATAGATATCGTACTAAATTGGGTTTTTCTCAACGGAGCCTAGCATACTTCATTTTATTGGTCCAAACAAAACAAGCCAACCATAAATTATTCTAATTGATAAGATACCTCCAAAGCATAGATCTATTTGCGTTTCATTGTACTTCACGCTCCAAATTTTTGATGATTTAATCAATTTTTCTTGGGCGAAACAGAGGTTAATCCCGATCAGGGGAGGAAAATGGGGAAATCCCATATGGCCCAATATATCTGACAAGTCGCACTATATGTCAATCCAATTTTTATGGCCCCTCCCGGGAAGTTGAAAACGGACTTTTGGAACACCAATAGGCATAAAATGTAAAGACAAAAAGATTAAATACTTTATTTCACTTTGATGTGAAAGCGTAACAATGAATTTATTGTCTTAAAAATATTAATATTATATTAGCTTAAATTAGCTTAAAGATATTTAGTCTTAATATAACTTAATATAATATATTAATTAAATTATATAAATTATTATAGTTAATTATTATTTATTATAGTTAATTATTATATAGTTAATTATATTATAATAATTAATATTATTACAATTCTATTAATATTAGAATGTATATAATATTTCTATTTTTGATTTATATTCCTATTTATTATTCTTCATATTTATTTAATTCATATTCATTTTTATTTAGTTAATATTTTGATTAATTTTTATTCACAGATTTACTAAGTTCATAAATAACTAAAAAAATAAATATAAATACAAGGAAGACAAAATGAATAAAACCAACCAAAATCTTACGAGCAAGTGCCTTGCATTATGAAAAAATCTCCACGCATTCACTCTTATAAAATGGGGTTAACCCCCCATTGCATATTGGTACTTATCGAGTATAGAATAGATCTGCTTCTCTTTGTTCCTACAAACAGAATTGTGACATTATGACTAAAATATTATAAAGAGTAGAAAAAATATTACTCCTTTCTACAAGATAATCCACCGAAAAGGGAGGGGCCATAACATTGTTTTTTCCAGTGCAATAAAGTTACATAGTGTCTATTTTTTGTTAATAAAGGGGTATTTTCATGGGTTTGCCTTGGTATCGTGTTCATACCGTCGTATTGAATGATCCCGGTCGTTTGCTGGCTGTACATATAATGCATACAGCTTTAGTTGCCGGTTGGGCCGGTTCGATGGCTCTATATGAATTAGCAGTTTTTGATCCCTCTGATCCCGTGCTTGATCCAATGTGGAGACAAGGCATGTTCGTTATACCCTTCATGACTCGTTTAGGAATAACCAATTCGTGGGGTGGTTGGAGTATCACGGGAGGAACTATAACTAATCCCGGTATTTGGAGTTATGAAGGTGTGGCCGGGGCGCATATTGTGTTTTCTGGCTTATGCTTTTTGGCGGCTATCTGGCATTGGGTGTATTGGGATCTAGAAATATTTTGTGATGAACGTACAGGAAAACCTTCTTTGGATTTGCCTAAGATTTTTGGAATTCATTTATTTCTCTCAGGGCTGGCTTGTTTTGGGTTTGGTGCTTTTCATGTAACTGGATTGTATGGTCCTGGAATATGGGTGTCGGATCCTTATGGCCTAACCGGAAAGGTACAAGCTGTAAATCCAGCGTGGGGTGTCGAGGGTTTTGATCCTTTTGTTCCGGGAGGAATAGCTTCTCATCATATTGCAGCGGGGACATTGGGCATATTGGCAGGCCTATTTCATCTTAGTGTTCGTCCGCCCCAACGTCTATACAAAGGATTACGTATGGGAAATATTGAAACTGTGCTTTCCAGTAGTATCGCGGCTGTCTTTTTTGCAGCCTTTGTTGTTGCTGGAACTATGTGGTATGGTTCAGCAACTACCCCGATTGAGTTATTTGGTCCCACTCGTTATCAATGGGATCAAGGATACTTCCAGCAAGAAATCTATCGAAGAGTTGGTGCTGGGTTAGCCGAAACTCAAAGTTTATCCGAAGCTTGGTCTAAAATTCCTGAAAAATTAGCTTTTTATGATTACATCGGTAATAACCCGGCAAAGGGTGGATTGTTCAGAGCAGGATCAATGGATAATGGAGATGGAATTGCTGTTGGGTGGTTAGGACATCCTATTTTTAGAGATAAAGAAGGACATGAACTTTTTGTACGTCGCATGCCCACTTTTTTTGAAACATTTCCGGTTGTTTTGGTAGACGGAGACGGAATTGTTAGAGCCGATGTTCCTTTTCGAAGGGCAGAATCAAAATATAGTGTCGAACAGGTGGGTGTAACGGTTGAGTTCTATGGGGGCGAACTAAACGGAGTCAGTTATAGCGATCCTGCTACTGTGAAAAAGTATGCTAGACGCGCTCAATTGGGTGAAATTTTTGAATTAGATCGTGCGACTTTGAAATCCGATGGTGTTTTTCGTAGCAGTCCAAGGGGTTGGTTTACTTTTGGCCATGCTTCATTTGCTTTGCTCTTTTTCTTCGGGCACATTTGGCATGGTGCTCGAACTTTGTTCAGAGATGTTTTTGCTGGTATTGATCCAGATTTAGATGCTCAAGTTGAATTTGGAGCATTCCAAAAACTTGGGGATCCAACTACAAAAAGACAGGGAGTCTGATACCATATTGATCTCTTACTTTTTGCCTCTATTTGATTTTTTTTTATTTGAAATAGGATACTGAAGACTTCTTTATTTGAATCGCTGCTTTTTCTTTGACTCTTGCTCTTTGTTTTATTTGTATCCGGGAGACACTCCTAAATAAACAGATATGGAAGCTATAATTGTAAACCACGATCGAATCTATGGAAGCTTTGGTTTATACATTTCTCTTAGTCTCGACTCTAGGAATAATTTTTTTCGCTATCTTTTTTCGAGAACCGCCTAAAGTTCCAACTAAAAAGTAAAAAGATGAAATGATTCTTTATTATCTTAATTGAAGTAAAGGGCCACCCAATAAAGGGTGGCCCTTTACTTCAATTAGTCCCCGTGTTCCTCGAATGGATCTCTTAATTGTTGAGAGGGTTGCCCAAAAGCAGTATATAAGGCATACCCAGTAAAACTTACAAGTAAACCAGATATAGAGATGGCGACTAGGGTTGCTGTTTCCATTATTATATAATGTCATGATCCCAGTGGATCTATGATAAGATCATTTATTTAGAACGGAATGGTATACAAAGTCAACAGATCTCAATTAATACAAAATAGGATTTATGGGTACACAAAGCGTTGATGGTAGTTCTAAATCTGTTCCAAGACGAACTAATGTAGGGGGTTTATTGAAACCATTGAATTCGGAATATGGTAAAGTAGCTCCCGGGTGGGGAACTACTCCTTTAATGGGTGTCGCAATGGCTCTATTTGCGATATTCCTATCTATTATTTTGGAGATTTATAATTCTTCCGTTTTATTGGATGGAATCTCAATGAATTAGATTCACAAGAACTACTAAATCTTACCTTTGCAATACAAAGTGAAGCGTTTGTGTCTCGGATTTTTTTTACTCTAGTCTATATTTGGTAGTTCGATCGTGGAATTTCTTTTTTTCTGTATTTCTGGAATATGAGTGTGCGACTTGTTATAATGGATCCTATTGATAGTACAGAGAACGGGTCTGTCATCTTGATAGAGATGGTTTTTTAGTCCGTCAGATATTTATTATAGTATCTTATCTGGAGCACGGAAGATATGAAATAGATTATGAAGTATTCAAACTATGATTCAGACTTAATATTCAATCCCGTGACCGGACTTCAAAAAATTTCAAAGAGTTAGAAGGTATAAATTGAAAGATTTTTCGTCTTTAAAATTTCTTTGTTTATGTTTATTTTGATCAAGGGAGAAACCTTTCTTTGGATTTATAGTTATTATATTTATTCATTGACATTGATAAGTGATGATACAACGGTTCTTAACTCAGGGAATCCTTGCTTTGTACTTAAATTGAGTTTGAAATGAAAGTTTTATTGAATCATCGTGGTTCTAAGATGAATCTGAGGTTTCTAATCGATTTATAGGATCTTAACAATAAAATTCCTATCAATCAATAATTAAAGAAGATAACAGTAAGGCTGCATTACATATTATATTCCATACAAATAAAAAAATACTCAAAAAATAGGTAAATAGAAGATTCAAGAGGCCTCTAATGATCAACATCAAGAGATGAATGAGCCAACTTGATATTTTGGCATTATAACCACAAAAAGAAAAAGAGTTTTCGGATTTTTCTTTTTTTGTACGTCATCTTAGAGACTATTAACTATTAATTGAATCATAGGAGTAAGACGTTTCTATTATATATCCGTTTCAACTAATATTTTTGTAGTTCTGTTTGAGCGGTACGAGATGAAATTCTCATATACGGCTCTCAGGGGGGGGAATTTTTCTGGTTTACCTATCTCAATAAAGTCTATGATTGG